TAATGTATGTATATTGGACCTTTTGAGGCAATTATAGACCCTGGGGAACAATTCTGATTGGTCAATAAAAATATATTGCAATGCGATTTCTTTTTTATTTTTCCTTTGTTTAGCCAATCTACCATGAAAAGTAAAAAGGGGCAAAGTAACTTTGTGTTGATTGTTTTCTAACTGTAAGTTTTCTTCTTCTGCATGTAAAAAAGGAATAAATAAATCAATCAAATTCCGGGAGGCGTCATGAAGTGCTTCTTTAGGAGTTAAACTTCCATTTGTCCATATTTCGAGAAAAAGTATCTCCTGTTTTTCATTCCCATTCACATAAGAATGAATGCTATGATTCGCATTTCGAACAGGCATGAATACAGCATCTATAGGATAACTTCCGTCTTGAAAGTTATTTGGCGTTTTTATACGATATCCGCGATTCCTCTCGATTTGTAATTCAATACACAAATTAATTGGTTCCGTTAGGTTAGCTATATGCTGTGTATTATCAACGATTTCCACAGAAGGTGGTAAGATAATGTCTTGAGCAGTTACATATCCAGGACCCTTGATACAAATAGACGCGTTACGAGTTCCATATAGATTACTTCTCAATACAATTTCTTTCAAATTCATTAAAATTTCATGTACGGATTCTTGAATACCTATTATGGTAGAATATTCATGTGGTATTTTCTCAGATTTTGCGCGTGTGATACATGTTCCTTCTATTTCTCCGAGCAAAGCTCTTCGCATCGCAATTCCTATTGTATCTGCTTGACCTTTCATAAGTGGGGCCAGAATAAAGCGTCCATAATAAAGACGCTTACTGTCTGCTCTTGATTCAACACACTTCCACTGTAGTGTCCGAGTAGATACTGTTACTTTCTCTCGAACCATAGTATATTATTTGATCAAATCATTGAATTATTTATTTCTCTTGAAATCCCTTCAATGTTTATTTTTACACACGCCTTTTTTTAGGGGGCCTACAGCCATTATGTGGCATAGGGGTTACATCGCGTATGAAACTTAATAGTATACCACTTCTACGAATAGCTCTTAATGCCGCATCTCTTCCGAGACCCGGGCCTTTTATCATGACTTCTGCTCGTTGCATACCTTGATCCACTACTGTCCTAATAGCATTTCCTGCTGCGGTTTGAGCGGCAAATGGTGTACCTCTTCTTGTACCCTTGAATCCACAAGCCCCGGCGGAGGACCAAGAAATTACTCGACCCCGCACATCTGTAACAGTCACAATCGTATTATTGAAACTTGCTTGAACATGAATAACTCCCTTTGGTACTCTACGCGCATTCTTACGTGAACCAATACGTCTATTTCTACGTGAACCAATTTTTGGTATAGGTTTTGCCATATTTTATCATCTCATAAATATAAGTCAGAGATATATGGATATATCCATTTCATGTCAAAACGTATCCTTATTTTTTTTTACTTATTTATTTGTACATCTGTACATCGGTTACTTTTGATTTCGAGAGTCTTTTTTGCTTTAGAAAGATTAGCCTTGTCTTTGTTTATGTCTCGGGTTGGAACAAATTACTATAATTCGTCCCCGCCTACGGATCAATCGACATTTTTCACAAATTTTACGAACAGAGGCCCTTATTTTCATATTTGTCATTCCTTTTCTTACTATATTATTGGAAGAAAATAAGTTTCTTGAAATTTTTAACTTCGAATTGTATCCCCACGAAAGAATGTTGAAATTGAAAAAACCACCGAATCATTCGAGTCTTTGCTTTGGAGTCTATAAACTATACGTCCTTTGGTTGAAATAAGGACTTACCTCAATTTTTATTCTATTTCTTGGTAGTATACGTATAAAACAACGTCGAATCCTTTCCGAAACAAAAACCAGAATCATATTTTCATTATCTCAAATCTAAACGAACCCGGAAGATACATACCATTGGTAAGTTGTTCAGTAATTAAACCCTCATGAATCTTTTTTTGTTTCATTCCAGGTAAAACCGCTTTGAAGTATCAACTAATGTAAGAGGGGTAATATTATAAAGTTGTCCTTTCTCTTTTTTCACAAATATGAAAGTTCTTCGTATAATTCGTCTATCAGAAAGATTACCATATATAACACAAAATTTCTCCGCCGATTCCTTCTATTCGAGCCCTTCGGTCTGTCATTATACCTCGAGAAGTAGAAAGAATTACAATCCCCATTCCGCCTAAAATTCTAGGAATTTTTTGATAGTTAGAATATATTCGTAAACCGGGTCGACTGATCCGTTTTAAATTTAAAACAGTTCTATACGATCCTTTTCTATTTCTTCTATGTCGTAGTGTTAAAACCAAAAAATATTTATTGCTTTCCTGATGTTTTCTCACGTTTTCAATAAAACCTTCTTGTAAAAGGATTTTAACAATATTTTCAGTGATGTTAGTAGATGGTATTCGAACTGTTCTTTTTTTATTCATGTCAGCATTTCGTATAGCGGTTATTATGTCAGCAATAGTGTCTTTACTCATGATAAACTAAGATTTTTGTTGCCCCCAAATTTTGATATAATCAACATGCTCTTTTTCTTTTTTTATTTATCTTTATTTCTGAATTATTAAAGGTATATACGTGATATATAAACAATCTACTAATTAATCGGTTTCATTCAAATACCAAATACTATAACTATATTACGGCCTTCCCTTATAATACTTCGGGTGCTAATGAAACTATTTTAGTGAAATTTAACTGTCTTAATTCCCGGGCGATCGCGCCAAAAATTCGGGTTCCTTTAGGATTTCCTTCTTGATCAATAACAACTGCAGCATTGTCATCATATCGTATTATCATACCGTTGTCGCGTTTGAGTTCTTTACAAGTACGCACAATTACAGCTCGGATTACTTCTGATCTTTCTAGAGGTGTATTTGGTACGGCTTCCTTGATTACAGCAACAATAACGTCACCAATATGAGCATATCGTCGATTACTAGCTCCTATGATTCGAATACACATCAATTCTCGGGCTCCGCTGTTATCCGCTACATTTAAATGGGTTTGAGGTTGAATCATATCGTTTTTTTATCGATTTTTTTTGTTTTCAATGCAAGGGTCTAAATAAAAAAAAAAAAAAAGAAATATTATTTGTTCAAAACAAAAAACCTGCAATTTTTTTTTCATACAAAAGACCCCTTTCCTTTGTTTCTACATCCCTATCCCGAAAGAATGAATTGAGTTCGTATAGGCATTTTGGATGCCGCTATTGAAATTGCCCTTCTGGCTATATTTTCTGCTACTCCGCTCATTTCATAAAGTATTCTACCGGGTTTAACAACAGCTACCCAATATTCGGGAGATCCTTTCCCCGAACCCATACGTGTTTCTGTAGGTCTTACTGTAACGGGTTTGTCTGGAAATATGCGTACCCATATTTTTCCACCGCGGCGTGCGTTTCGTGTCATTGCTCGCCGCCCTGCTTCTATTTGTCTAGATGTGATCCAAGCGGGTTCAAGCGCTTGAAGAGCATATCTACCGAAGCAAATACGATTGCCTCGATAAGATATTCCTTTCATTCTTCCTCTATGTTGTTTACGGAATCTGGTTCTTTTGGGGTTATAGTTGATGGTTGTTTATCAATTCCATCCATCTCTACTACAGAACTGGACATGAGAGTTTCTTCTCATCCAGCTCCTCGCGAATTAAACAATTAAAAAATAATATACACGGTGAATAATATACGGAATCGTGGTATTCTTTTAAATTTTATCTAATCTATATCTATTATAAATTTTAAATTTTTTGTGTTTTAATATATAATTAAACACGTCTTCTATTTATAGATAATGTCGTTTTTATATAACGTTATCGTTATAATGAATCTTTATTTTCTTTTTCCTTTGTATTATCATATCGAATCGACTAAAATTTAGAAATAAAAAAAAATTCGCGGGCGAATATTTACTCTTTCAACATTCAATTGTAAGATTAGTCTATGACATGACCTCTCAGAATAAATGAATAGGTTTCTGGTTCGTTCCGCCATCCTACCCAATGAATCATTAGGATTCGTTTTCAATAGAATCTTATGCATTCACAGGTTCTGTCGTCCCCACCACTTCTCGATTAATGGTTAGGTCTGAATTCTACAACGGAGCCCTTAATGAAATTTATTAATAAATGAAATTTTTTCTTGAGTCAACCTTCTCAGTCTTTATTGGCTCAGGGCTCTTGATTTTTTCTTCTATGCACCGATTTGTCTAATTATGGATCAATCAGTATTGATGCTTTATTACATTCCCTTTATATGAGATGACTCATAGACCTTACATATTGGAATTATATATCATTGATATTTCTTTTCCTATCTTTCTCTCACCCTTCCATTTATCTGTATACTTTTATTGCTTTACAACTCATAATCAGATTGGTTTTTCTTTTGTGTTTATGCAAAAAAGATTTCAGTTGCTACAATGATATGACTCATATATCATATCTTGACTGGTTCCTTATATCCAGATAATGCGAAGCGATGAGTTGATTATTAGTTCTATAGTTATCAGTTCGTACTACGGGCCGGTCGATTTTGTTGAATCCTATAATCCTAAAAAAACCAACGAGTCACACACTAAGCATAGCAATTATATCAAACTATTAATCGAATTTTTATTCAACCTTATAGAATTGTTCATTTTTTTTTTTTTTTTATTTAACAGAAAAGGAATGAAAGAGTTTGCCTTTTTTGTTTTATCACCAGATAGAACTAAATACAAGTAAAGTAAGTTCTTATTATTCCTCGTCTACAAATATCCAAATTTTGATGCCTAATACCCCATAGATAGTTCGAACTGCGTAGGCACAATAATCAATTTTAGCTCGAATGGTTTGTAGAGGAACCCTACCTTCTCTGATCCATTCAACACGTGCAATTTCTTTTCCGTCGATACGCCCTGCAATTTGTACTTGAATTCCTTTTGTACCTGCCTGTTCAGTTAATTCAATAGCTTTTTTCATTGCTTTGCGAAATGAAACTCTA